CTATAATAGTAGTGTCTTATTTGATGAAAAAAAAAAGTAAAGGTGATATCGGGTCATTCACTCCAAACAAAATGGATTTTATTATATTGAAAAAGAATAGAAATAATCAAAATTGAAGTTCTTTTCAAATCTAATTCTTTCATTCCAAAATGACTTTTTCTTAAGTATAATCTTATTTTGTAATCAAGTTACACGACACACATAATTCTTATTACTATACCCAAACCCAATTCACGAATTGAACAATGAACCTGTTGATTCGGAATGGAAAGATCGGTCGATGTTACCGTCGATGAATTGATTGATTTTATTCTATCTATTTCACTCTATCTTCTTTGAAGTCATCGGGGCCATCCATAATGACTGATAAATTAATGACTGATAAATTACAAACTTTCAATTGGAACTAATTTTCTGTCAATTGTTTGTTTTCTTACCATCATATTCGACAAAAATGGAAACTTAGGTAAGTGTTTTATCAATGTATGTAGCAAAAAAAAATATAGTTAAGTTAATTTAGCTTTTTCATGCTTACTATAACTAGTTATTTCGGTTTTCTGCTAGCTGCTTTAACTATAACCTCGGCTCTATTAATTAGTTTGAACAAGATGCAACTTATTTGAAATGAATTGAATGACCAATTCATAAAAATAAATATTTCGCCAGAATTGTGCGGGTATTGTATGATTCCTTTCCGCATCAATTGCCAGTTCTTAGTCATTGAGATTCATGAATAATTCAGATTAATATTTAGAGATAGATCTTACTTCTATTTTTATTCTCCTGAAAACAAAAAAATCAAAATGATTGAAGTTTTTCTATTTGGAATCGTCTTAGGTCTAATTCCTATTACTTTGGCAGGATTATTTGTAACTGCATATTTACAATACAGACGCGGTGATCAGTTGGACCTTTAATTGAGTAATATTTCTTTTTTTGATTGACCTCCTGCAAAGAGGAGGTCAAATACAAATTGTAATTCAACTTTATTAAGATTAAGTTATTTTATTGTGATTCGACATAAGATAAACAGAATCACGCTCTGTAGGATTTGAACCTACGACATCGGGTTTTGGAGACCCGCGTTCTACCGAACTGAACTAAGAGCGCTTTCTTATGATCCGAGATACGGTTGTAAAGAAAAGGATTTTTCATACTCCAATACACCTTGCATACATATACATATAGTATGCAATACGGCAAAATTATATCAAATTTTAATCGATTTAAATTAATCCCTCCTTACTTCCTATAGAAGAAGTAATAGGTAGGGATGACAGGATTTGAACCCGTGACATTTTGTACCCAAAACAAACGCGCTACCAAGCTGCGCTACATCCCTTTCAAAATTGTTGTACAGTGGCATTGTACAAAATCCTTGTCTTGTTTTCCAGATCGTTATTTTATCCTCTATCTATATACAATTTTTCTGTCCTTTTTTTTTTTCTTTTTCTTTCATCTTTCATATAATAAAAGATATATATATATATATATATATCAAACTAATCTATAAAAATATATATCTCAAACTAATCTATAAAAAAAGAATGAATATTTATTTGTAATGCTCAGGAAGAGGGGGTCATCTGTTCCGACTTTTAGGTATAGGAAAATCTCACCTACTGGTTCGTTCATTGTACATATTCATCTTAGTTAAGAATTCCACATAAGACTGAATACAAATGATCTTGAACTACAGCATCTGATCATATATGTTTTACACTAAACTAAAATAAAGAAGGAGGATTTTCAATGCGAGATATAAAAACATATCTCTCCACGGCTCCTGTACTAACTACTCTATGGTTTGGGTCTTTGGCGGGTCTCTTGATAGAAATTAATCGTTTATTCCCGGATGCCTTATTATTCCCCCTTTTTTCATTCTAGTTATTGATATGCAAAGAAATGAGGAGAATTAAAGATACATTTCTACGTGACTAAAATTGCGTTCCTCTTTTTGAGTTTAGTTCTTAGGATAGAAAAGAAAAAGTGTATTGAACCTCAGAAAAATGCAGTGGATCTAAGATTGAATTTTATTGAATTTTGGAGAACAGAAATAGAAATGTGAGTCCAATATATTCTATGGGCAGGCTCCACGAAATCAAATCAAATCATAAGAGAAAAAAGATACTTAAATGAAATACTGAGATTAGGGTAGTAGGATGCTGGTTCGAAAGTAATTGTATTACTTAATTATTACTCAATTAATATTAATTTAATTACAACCAAATCTTTATAAATTCCATTTCTAGTTAGTAACTTCTATTGATTTTTTTGTTCTTTTCTTCTTCTTCGGTTCGGATCGAAAATAGAAGAATTTAAGTCGATCAAAAGGAGGTTCATGGCCAAGGGTAAGGATGTCAGAGTCAGAGTTATTTTGGAATGCGCCAGTTGTGTCCGAAATGGTATCAATAAAGAATTGCCGGGTATTTCTAGATATATTACTCAAAAGAGTCGACACAATACACCCAATCGATTAGAATTAAGAAAATTTTGTCGCTATTGTCGCACACATACGATTCATGGAGAAATAAAGAAATAGATCGAAAGGAACATGTGTACGATCTTTCCAAGGAGCAGGAAGAGGAAAGGAAAAACTTAACATATATACAACACAATATATATAACAACATATATAATCAAACGCTATTCAGTCGGATCTAAAATGAATAAAGAAATAGAATTTTCGAGATAAGGAATAAAATAACCCATGGATAAATCCAAGCAACCCTTTCGTAAATCCAAGCGATCTTTTCGTAGGCGTTTGCCCCCAATTGGATCGGGGGATCGAATCAATTATAGAAACATGAGTTTAATTAGTCGATTTATTAGTGAACAAGGAAAAATATTATCTAGACGTGTCAATAGATTGACCTTGAAACAACAACGATTAATTACTATTGCTATAAAACAAGCTCGTATTTTATCTTTGTTACCTTTTCTTAATAATGAGAAACAATTTGAGAGAGCCGAGTCGATCCCTCGAACTACTGGTCCTAGAACCAGAAATAAATAGGCATACCCCTTCAATTGACTCAAAACTCTCAAGCTCAAATTGATGTTTTGTTAAGAAAAAAATGGAGAAGGGAAAATCCTTCTTGTATTGAAAGATTTCGTTCATTCCTACTACTTATAAGTATCTTAATTTCTTTTCATTCTATCTTCCCGGAGTTCATTCTCCGGGGAATTTTGTTTCAATCATTCCTGTATATTACTTTATAATCTTTTTTAGTTGAGAGATCTTATTCGAAATCATGTAAAGGCAATTTTTATTCTCTATAGCTATTTGCGCAAGTATTTTACGATTAAGAAGTAATTGCCTCTTGTACAGATTGTGTATGAATTTACTATAACTAGGGAATACCCCATTATCACGAGTTACTGCATTTATACGAGTAATCCACAAACGACGAAAATCCCTCTTTTGCCGACCTCTATCTCGATGAGAAGAAACTAAGGCTCTCATTTTTTGTTGAGTAATTGTTCGAGTAAGTCTTGAATGAGCCCCTCTAAAAGTTGATGCAAATAAACGAATTTTTCTTCGACGTCTCCGAGCTGTATATCCTCGTCTAACTCTAGTCATTGAATCAAATTAAACTTTAATGAATAACTAATTGATTTCTCTTCATTCAGTCATTCTTTTTTTCCCTCCTCCGTTCGATTAATAACAAAGCGGATTATCCCGGTATATAAAAAAGAAATTCCCATGGCTTTTGCTACTATGACCTTCCCAACCACGATTTTTTATTCCTTCCAGACATTTGACCTGGAAATAAGAAATTCTACTGAATACTAAAAAAAAATAGTGAGTTTCATCGTTTCTATGGTTACTTCTTAAACGGTTAGGTACTTTCTATACACCGGAGCCTCTTCTGTCATTTAATCAAATGTTATTGTGAACTTGTATAGTTCACACCCTTTGGCTCTACCCATCAATTATACAGTAATATATCTTTTCACAATAAGAGTTATCCATATAGTGACGGTATTTAAATTATGAAAGTTGGCTAGGTAGCTGACCCTATTAGTCCGTTCTTTCAAGAATAAGAGCATAATCATAGCATTTCCTCCGCTTAATGGATAATCATTTGCTACCAATGGAGAAGTGCTTCTCATCTCAAATCGAATTGATTGGATTTGCACCAATGGAAACCAAAAATTCTATACACAATATAGGAGATAGATCTTTCTTTTTAGTTTTAGATAGTAAATAGCCTTCTTCGAATCTATCTATCCTATTCATTGGTACTGATTGATCGTTGATACTAGAAAAATTGTCTCATTTGTTCGAGTTCATGATCTGAACGAGTCGCACATACACCCTAGTACATGTTCCTCGACGCTGAGGACATCCTCGAAGAGCGGGGGATTTCGTGACATTTCTTATTTTCTGTCTTGTATTTCTAATAAGTTGTTTAATAGTTGGCATATCGTATATATAGAATTATAGAATAGTTTGGTTTAGATCGATCTTAACCGGATGGTTGATTATTATGAATTATTTCTATTCAATGTCCAATCAAAGAAAATTCGAATTATGGTTTGAAATGGAATCATGGATTTACACGAAATCGTTCGTATTTTCATTTTCGACCGCTACAAGATCAACAATGCCATGAGCTTGGGCTTCTGTTGCTGACATAAAAGCATCCCTTTCCATGTCTTCGGAGACAGCCCATAAGGGATTGCCCGTTCTTTGTACATAAACCCTTGTGAGTGTTTCACGAAGTTTTAGTAGTTCTTCTGCTTCCAGGATAAATTCCCCTGCTTGTGCCTCATAAAAAGAACTAGCAGGTTGGTGAATCATAACCCTGATGTTACTGATATAACAGTATGAATGTTCTTCTATTTCCCATAATTGGGCTAAAGTAAGGGATAAAAAATAAGAATAAGAAAAAAATAGAATTGAACAACCGTACAGGCATCTTTTTGCATACGGCTCTACAATGGAATTGAATTTGACCCTCTTCTCTCAAAAGACGAGGGAAATATAATCCATCCGATCCAGATCGTTGAATGATCCATTTACCACCCTTCCTTTCGTTGGAGTAATAAAATACTATGATGGCTCTGTTGCTTTCTATATTTATCTCGTCTATGATTTAGCAATCCCAAAGTTTCTTTCTGATACGATCAAATAGGGAAAAATGATCGTTTTTTTTTCATTTTTATACTCTTTCTTTAATAAAATGAATATCAGAAAGAGACTTCCGGTTTGGAATAAAAGTGGTTTGTGACGCTGAAATGTACTCCCGACACGTAAGATCAAATCGAAAATAACCTTTATTTCATATTACTATCTCGATACAAAACCTCATGTTATGAAAAAACAATAATGGTTTGTTCATATCGAACTCAAAGTGCCATGCTATTATTACTTATAATTCATATTCGATATGGCGAAGGCATAGTCTTCTTTTTTTTTTTTACAAACTCATTGGCGCCAAGCGTGAGGGAATGCTAGGCGTTTGGTAATTTCTCCTCCGACTAGAATTAAAGATCCCATCGAAGCGGCTAATCCCATGCATATTGTATGTACATCAGGTGGCACAAATTGCATAGTATCATAAATGGCCATTCCTGGGATTACCCATCCGCCGGGAGAGTTTATAAATAAATAAAGATCCTTAGTAGCATCTTCTATACTGAGATATATCATGAGACCAACAAGTTGATTTGAGATCTCATTATCAACCTCTTGGCCCAAAAAAAGTAATCTTTCTCGATGAAGTCGGTTGATTAGGACAAAATTGTATCCCTCAGAAACCGTACGTGCACCTTTGGATGCATACGGTTCAAAAAAAAATTGCGAAAAAAAAAATCAATGTGTCGATTCCAGTCCCATTTCTTTTTTTTTGTAACAGGTTTTAAAATGGAATGAAAGGGTTTGTTTTTCTTTTTTTCTATTTTTCAAAAAAAAAAAAGAAAAGGTTTTTTGGACCCCGCCCTATACTATAAAAACTATAAAATAAGAAAAAAGAATTTACTGAACTTATTGAACTAATCTCTCATTGATATATTGTTTCATCACGATTTAAATCACAATGTCGTTTTCTTGTTCCTGAATGGGCCTTTTCAATTCTTTTAGGTTCATGTTCTACTCCGGGTAAAGATCTGTCCGAATTCCATTTGTACATATAGGGCAAATAATTTCAGTACCACTTCTTGTTTTTTCAATTCGTTTCATGCTTTACTTGCCTTCCCACAAACTATTCGCTGTATTCATCTATTATACAAGTGGTAATTGTAGATATATTACCAATTTGGTATTTTCTGAACGGAGCCTGAATATTTTATCGGTCTAAGTCAACCATAAATTCTTCTACTTCTAATTGATAATGTTGATCCCGAATATAAATTGATCTAATTGCACTTCACGCTACAAATAATTGACAGTCAATATTTCTTGGGCGAAGCATAGAATATCTCGATCGGGGGAGAGAACGGGGTAAATCCCATATGACCCAATATGTCTGACAAGTCGCACTATACGTCAACCCAAACCGCATCTTCCTCTCCAGGACTCCGAAAAGGTACTTTTGGGACACCAATAGGCATTAAATTAAACAAAAAAATTAAGCACGATACTTCACTTTAATATGGAAACGTAACAATGGGTTTATTGTCTTCATCATCCTTTTTTTTTTCTGTTTATTCTATTTTATCCCTAAATTAGAAGGGAAAACTTATTGAATAAAGAAAAATTTTAATGAAAGGATCGATCGTTCGAATGATAAATAAGTTTCTATGCACTCGTTCCCCCAAAATAGGATCAATCCTTCCATTGCGTATTCGTACTCATCGGGTATAGTATAGAATAGATCTGTTTCTCTTTGTTCTTATGAACAGAATTGTTCCCTTATTTTCAAGGGAACGGAATAAATATTAATCCTTTCTAAGACAGAATCCACTGTAAAGGTTAGGTACTATAGTATAGTCTTTTCCAATGCGATAAAGTTACATAGTGTCTATTTATTTTTGATAAAGGGGTATCTCCATGGGTTTACCTTGGTATCGTGTTCATACTGTCGTATTGAATGATCCCGGTCGATTACTTTCTGTCCATATAATGCATACCGCTCTGGTTTCTGGTTGGGCCGGTTCGATGGCTCTATACGAATTAGCAGTTTTTGATCCCTCTGACCCCGTTCTTGATCCAATGTGGAGACAAGGTATGTTTGTTATACCCTTCATGACCCGTTTAGGAATAACCAATTCATGGGGTGGTTGGAGTATTTCAGGGGGAACTATAACGAATCCGGGTATTTGGAGTTATGAAGGTGTGGCAGGGGCACATATTGTGTTTTCCGGCTTGTGCTTCTTGGCAGCTATCTGGCATTGGGTGTATTGGGACCTAGAAATATTCTGCGATGAACGTACGGGAAAACCCTCTTTGGATTTGCCCAAAATCTTTGGAATTCATTTATTTCTCTCAGGATTGGCTTGTTTTGGCTTTGGCGCATTTCATGTAACAGGCTTGTATGGTCCCGGAGTATGGGTGTCCGATCCTTATGGACTAACTGGAAAAGTACAATCTGTAAATCCAGCATGGGGTGTGGAAGGTTTTGATCCTTTTGTTCCGGGGGGAATAGCCTCTCATCATATTGCAGCGGGTACATTGGGCATATTAGCGGGTCTATTCCATCTTAGTGTTCGTCCACCTCAACGCCTATACAAAGGATTACGTATGGGAAATATTGAAACTGTGCTTTCCAGTAGTATCGCTGCTGTTTTTTTTGCAGCTTTCGTAGTTGCCGGAACTATGTGGTATGGTTCAGCAACTACCCCAATCGAATTATTTGGCCCCACTCGTTATCAGTGGGATCAGGGATACTTCCAGCAAGAAATATATCGAAGAGTTGGGGCTGGACTAGCCGAAAATCTTAGTTTATCGGAAGCTTGGTCTAAAATTCCCGAAAAATTAGCTTTTTATGATTACATTGGTAATAATCCCGCAAAAGGGGGATTATTTAGAGCAGGCTCAATGGACAACGGGGATGGAATAGCTGTTGGATGGTTAGGACACCCCATCTTTAGAGATAAAGAAGGGCATGAACTTTTTGTACGTCGTATGCCTACCTTTTTTGAAACATTCCCGGTAGTTTTGGTAGATGTAGACGGAATTGTTAGAGCCGATGTTCCTTTTAGAAGGGCAGAATCAAAATATAGTGTTGAACAAGTAGGTGTAACTGTTGAGTTCTATGGTGGCGAACTCAATGGAGTCAGTTATAGTGATCCCACTACTGTGAAAAAATATGCTAGACGTGCCCAATTAGGTGAAATTTTTGAATTAGACCGGGCTACTTTGAAATCCGATGGTGTTTTTCGTAGTAGTCCAAGAGGTTGGTTCACTTTTGGGCATGCTTCATTTGCTCTGCTCTTCTTTTTCGGACACATTTGGCATGGCGCTAGAACCTTGTTCAGAGATGTTTTTGCTGGTATTGATCCAGATTTGGATGCTCAAGTGGAATTTGGAACATTCCAAAAAATTGGAGATCCAACTACACGGAGACAAGCAGTCTGATACAACATTGTTGGGGTATCTTCCGCTTATATATTTTTGTTTTATTTGATATAGTGTACTAAAGACAGTGTACTGAATAAATTTTGACTTGAATCACCATCTTTTTTTTTACTCTTTCACTTTCTTTATACGGTAAATGATCCCAAATGAATAGGAATAGATGTGGAAGCTATAATTGTAAATCACAATCGAATCTATGGAAGCATTGGTTTATACATTCCTCTTAGTCTCAACGTTAGGCATAATTTTTTTCGCTATCTTTTTTCGAGAACCACCTAAGGTTCCGACTAAAAAAATGAAATAATTTTTCATTATCTTAATTGAAGTAATGAGCCCCCATATTGGGGGGCTCATTACTTCAATTAGTCCCCGTGTTCTTCGAATGGATCTCTTAGTTGTTGGGAAGGTTGGCCAAAAGCGGTATATAAAGCGTACCCAGTAAAGCTTACAAGTAAACCAGATATGAAGATGGCGATTAGGGTTGCTGTTTCCATTTATTTTTAGATGATTTTAAGATCACAATACAATGGATCTACAATAAGATCGTTTAATCGTTTATTTACAACTACAACGGAATGGTATACAAAGTCAACAGATTTCAACCAATGATTAAATAAAATAGGATTTATGGCTACACAAACCGTAGAGGGTAGTTCCAGATCTGGGCCAAGACGAACTATTATAGGGGATTTATTAAAACCGTTGAATTCGGAATATGGTAAAGTAGCTCCAGGCTGGGGTACTACGCCACTTATGGGGGTGGCAATAGCTTTATTTGCGGTATTCCTATCTATTATTTTGGAAATTTATAATTCTTCCGTTTTACTGGATGGGATTTCCGTGAGTTAAGTTCATAAGATCTTAGGTTTTCAATCAAAAAAAAAAAATTACTTAAAACTCCGATTTCTAGATCATTCTGGTAGTTCGACCGTGGAATTTATTTGTTTCGGTATTTCCGGAATATGAGTGTGTGACTTGTTATAATTGATCCTATTGATAATACAGAGAATGAGTCTGTCATCTTTATCAAGGCGATTCTACCCCGTTAGATATTTATTCTAGTATCTTGAGCACGGAATATAATATATACAATAGATAAAAAAAAGAAATATTTGAACTATGATTCATACTCACTATTCAGACTTCACGACCGGACTAAAAAAAATAGGTATTTCCGAAATCAAACGATTTTTCTTCCTTCAGACTTATTTTCACCGAAATACAGCTGTTTCTTTTCTATAGATTTTGTTGAGTTATTACATCTATTCATTGAATAAGTGATGATCAAAGGATTCTTACTCAGAAAACCTTTGAGTTTAGCTTGGGACTTTATTAAATATCATCGTGGTTCTAGTATGAATCTGAGGTTTCAATTGATTCATGGGGTCTCAACAAGAGAATTCCTATTATATTAATAGTAAAACAAGAGTCAATCTGCATTACGTACAAAAAAACAACAAATCAAATAACAAAAAAAATAGGGAAGAGAAGATTCAAAACTCCTCTAACGATCAACATAAAGAAAGACGGATGAGCCAACTTGATTTGGTATTATCTTTCACAAAGAAGAAATTCCGGATTTTTGTTACTTCGTATTTTCGGGCAAAATAGAATCAAGTGGATAAGAAGTTTTGAACTTTTTATTACATATCTGTTGAAAACCAGTATTTGTGTGTTACTGCTTGAGCCGTACGAGATGAAATTCTCATATACGGTTCTCGAGGGGGGGTTCCTATCTCAATAAAGTATATGATTGGTTCGAGGAACGTCTCGAGATTCAGGCGATTGCAGATGATATAACTAGTAAATATGTTCCTCCTCATGTTAACATATTTTATTGTCTAGGGGGGATCACACTTACTTGCTTTTTAGTACAAGTAGCTACGGGTTTTGCTATGACTTTTTACTATCGTCCAACCGTTACGGAAGCCTTTTCCTCTGTTCAATACATAATGACTGAGGCCAACTTTGGCTGGTTAATCCGATCAGTTCATCGATGGTCAGCAAGTATGATGGTTTTAATGATGATCCTGCACGTATTTCGTGTGTATCTCACAGGTGGATTTAAAAAACCCCGCGAATTAACTTGGGTTACAGGCGTGGTTCTGGCTGTATTGACTGCATCTTTTGGTGTAACTGGTTATTCCTTACCTCGGGACCAAATTGGTTATTGGGCCGTAAAAATTGTGACGGGTGTGCCTGAAGCTATTCCCGTAATAGGATCCCCTTTGGTAGAGTTATTACGTGGAAGTGCTAGTGTGGGCCAATCCACTTTGACTCGTTTTTATAGTTTACACACTTTTGTATTGCCTCTTCTTACTGCTGTATTTATGTTAATGCACTTTCTAATGATACGTAAGCAAGGTATTTCAGGTCCTTTATAGAGAAGATAGATCATAGATATTTGTAAAAATAATATATTATTTGGGGGAGGAAAATAGTATTTCATTGCTACAAATATGGATTATTGAAAAAAAAGTAAGACATATTGTTTGGATACTTCTCTTCAACTCCGAAGTATTGTATTCTTTATTTTATATGAATAGTTGAAGTGGATTTTCCGAAGAGAAGATGGATTATGGGAGTGTGTGACTTGAACTATTGATTGGTCCATGCAGATATATGATTTTATCTGCCACGTTAGAATTCACAACTAAATGTGTCTCCGTATCCAACCACCACGTAAGTACCTTACGTATCAAAGGATAGGCTGGTTTGTTTGCGAAGAATCTTTTCTATGATCATACCCGATCATGTCATGCATGAACAGGCTCCGCAAGATCCCGTAGAATATGGAATTAAGTGATGTGGCATGATTCAGATTATGTTCTATCTATCTATTTCACTTATCTATTTATAGTATAGAAATGCATTCACTTCCTCTGCATCGACCTGATTTATGATACTATCGGAGTGAAATAAAAGATCTAAAGAAAAACAGAGGCTGGACTTTATTAGATTAGTAACAAGTAAATACTTTGTATGTAATACAATCGAGAATCGAGATGTTGTGGGGATAAACACCAACCAAAAGACATGAGACAATCCAGGAAGCACTTAATCATGATCAAAGATCAAATTAGTAAGCCTACTTGGATATTGAGCATTTACCTTTCTTTAAGAACTGAAGGAACTGAATTCTTTGCACTGAATAGTTTACAAATTGAGTCTGGTAAATCTTTTCTTATATAGAGTCATTATACATTATAATTATATTATGTGTGTGGATATGTATGAAATATATTATATATATTTCATCATATGAATCTATTTCTGTTATTCCTTTGATTCTTGCTCGAGCCGGATGATGAAAAATTATCATGTCCGGTTCCTTCGGGGGATGGATCCATAAGAATTCATCTATCCCAATAACAAAGAAACCTGATTTAAATGATCCTGTATTGAGAGCTAAATTGGCCAAAGGAATGGGGCATAATTATTATGGAGAACCCGCCTGGCCCAATGATCTTTTATATATTTTTCCAGTAGTAATTCTAGGTACTATTGCATGTAACGTAGGCTTAGCAGTTCTAGAACCGTCAATGATTGGTGAACCGGCGGATCCATTTGCAACTCCTTTGGAAATATTACCCGAATGGTACTTTTTTCCCGTATTTCAAATACTTCGCACAGTACCGAATAAGTTATTGGGTGTTCTTTTAATGGTTTCAGTACCAACAGGATTATTGATAGTACCATTTTTGGAAAATGTGAATAAATTCCAAAATCCATTTCGTCGTCCAGTAGCTACAACAGTTTTTTTGATCGGTACCGCAGTAGCTCTTTGGTTAGGTATTGGAGCAACATTACCTATTGATAAATCTTTAACTTTAGGTCTTTTTCAAATTGATTCAACTTCAACCGTGAAATACCTTAGCGTAGGTATCTAGGGGATAGTCACTTTAAAGTGACTATCCCCTAGATACCTTAATTTTATTACGATTCATTCTGTAAAAATATGGATTGTGCCGAAGATGAAAAACTCATTTTCTTCTTTTTTTTCTTTCAAAAAAAAAAAGAAGATGAAATAATTATAATGGATTTCAAATTAAAACTTTTTCTTAGGTAAATCAACTGCAAAATGCTTCTGTAGAGTGTCCAATATTTGTTTTACATCTTCTATGCGAAAATATTCAATTTTTATAAGATTTTCTTGACCCTTACTCAAAAGGTCCAATAATGTATGTATATCGCACCTTTTGAGACAATTATAGGTCCTGGAAGGTAATTCTGATTGGTCAATAAAAATATATTTCAATGGAATTCCCTTTTTGTTTTTCTTTAGATTAGATAATCTATCTTGAAAGGTAAAAGGGGGTAAAGTAAACTTGTTTTTATTTTCCTCGAAATTAATGTTTTCTTCCTCTGCATGGAGAAAAGGAACAAATAAATCAATTAAATTACGAGAAGCTTCATAAAGTGCTTCTTTAGGAGTTAAACTTCCATTTGTCCATATTTCTAGAAAAAGTATTTCTTGTTTTTCATTCCCATTACCACAAGAATGAATACTATGATTTGCATTTCGAACAGGCATGAATACAGCATCTATAGAATAACTTCCATCATGAGAATTAGTTATGGGTTTCATACGATATCCGCGATCTCTCTTGATTTGTAATTCAATGCGCAAATCAATTGGTTCTGTCAGATTAGCTATATACTGTGTCGTATCAACTATTTCCACGGAAGGTGGTGAGATGATATCTTGAGCAGTTACGTACCTAGGACCTCTAACACAAATGGATGCGTCTCTAATTCCATAGAGATTACTTCTCAATACAATTTCTTTCAAATTTAATAAAATTTCATGTACTGATTCCTCAATACCTACTACTGTAGAATATTCATGTGGTACCTTCTCAGATTTTGCACGTGTGATACATGTTCCTTCTATTTCTCCAAGTAAAGCCCGCCGCATGGCAATACCTATGGTATCGGCTTGCCCTTTCATAAGCGGGGACAGAATGAAACGTCCATAATAAAGACGTTTACTGTCTACTCGTGATTCCACACACTTCCACTGTAGTGTTCGAGTGGATTCTGTTATTTCCTCTCGAACCATACTAATATTCTAATTTGATCAGATTATTGAATCATTTATTTCTCTTGATAGTTGTTTAATTCTTATTTCTACACACGTCTTTTTTGGGGAGGTCGACATCCATTATGTGGCATAGGTGTTACATCGCGTACGAAACTTAATAGTATACCACTTCTACGAATGGCTCGTAATGCTGCATCTCTTCCGAAACCAGGACCCTTTATCATAACTTCTGCTCGTTGTATATCCTGATCAATTATTGTACGAATAGCGTTTACTGCTGCAGCTTGAGCAGCATAGGGTGTTCCTCTTCTTGTGCCTTTGAATCCAGAAGTACCCGCGGAGGCCCAAGAAACCACCTGACCACGTACATCTGTAACAGTTACAATGGTATTGTTGAAACTCGCTTGAACATGAATAACTCCTTTTGGTATTCTACGTCCATTCTTGCGTGAACCAATACGCCCATTCCTACGTGAACCAATTCTTGGTATAGGTTTTGTCATATTTTATTATCTCATAAATATGAGTCAGAAATATATGTAAACATACGGAGATATCCATTTCATGTTAAAACAGATCCCTTTTTTTTTACAGGAATCCCCATTTTAGAAAGAAAGTTCTTTTTTTTTTAAGGATTACCCTTGTCTCTGTTTATGTCTCGGATTGGAACAAATCACCATAATTCGTCCACGCCTATGGATCAGTCGACATTTCTCACAAATTTTACGAACAGAAGCCCTTATTTTCATATTTCTCATTCCTTTACCCCTGAATCTACTCCTTGGAAGAAAATAAGTCTCTTAATCGTTCGAATCCTTGTTACGAAGTCTATAAATTATACGTCCTTTGGTTGAATCATAACGACTTACTTCGATTTTGACTCTATCTCCAGGTAGTATCCGTATAAAACTGCGCCGTATCCTTCCTGAAACATAACCTAGAATTAAATCTTCATTATCTAAACGTACCCTGAACATACCATTGGGAAGTGATTCAGTAATTAAACCTTCATGAATCAATTTTTGTTCTTTCATTCCAGGTAACCCCTTTTAAGTATCAACTAATGGAGGAAGAGTTATATAACTCACTTTTCCTCTCTATTCTCTATTTCACAAAGAGGAGGATCACCATATATAACACAAAACTTCTCCTCCAATTTTTTTTAATCGAGCTTCTCGATCTGTCATTATACCTTGAGAAGTAGAAAGAATTACAATCCCTATTCCACCTAAAATCTTAGGAATTCGTTGATAGTTGGAATAGATTCGTAGACCGGGTCGGCTGATACGCTTTAAAATAGTTCTATATACTCCTTTACTAGTCCTTCTATGTCGTAGGGTTGAAACCAAGAAAAATCTCTTACTTTCCTGATGTTTTCGAACGTTTTCAATAAAACCTTCTCGCAGAAGTATTTTAACAATGTTTTCGGTGATATTAGTAGATGCTATTCGAACCGTTCCTTTTTTATCCATGTCAGCATTTCTTATAGAAGTTATTATATCGGCAATAGTATCCCTACCCATGATGAACTAGAATTATCGGTGTCTCCTAATTTTGATATAATCAACATGTTTTTTCTTTGTTTTTCTTTTTTTTTATTCAAAGTATATGCGTGAGACCTAATCTACTAAGAATTAATTGCTCTATTTTTGATACCCGAAACTCTTATAGTTTCATCTACTAGTATTTATAATACCTCGGGAGCTAATGAAACTATTTTAGTAAAATTCAACTGTCTCAATTCCCGAGGAATCGCACCAAAAACTCGAGTTCCTTTTGGATTTCCTTCTTGATCAATGACAACCGCTGCATTGTCATCATATCGTATTATAATACCGTTGTCACGTTTGAGTTCTTTACATGTACGTACAATTACAGCTCTAATTACTTCTGATCTTTCTAGAGGCATATTGGGCACTGCTTCTTTGATTACAGCAACAATAACGTCACCAATATGAGCATATCGGGGGTTCCCTGCCCCTATGATTCGAATACACATCAATTCTCGAGCCCCGCTGTTATCTGCTACATTCAAAAGGGTTTGGGGTTGAATCATATCATTTTTCTTTTTTTTATCTGTTATTTCAATGCAAAGAATGTCAATGCAAAGAATGAAAGAAAAAAAGAGATATTGTCTTTCCAGAAATAAAGAAATCTGTGGTTGTTTGTTTTTTCATCTCAATATAATGAAATAAAATAACCCTTTTGTTTTTGTTTAGTTCTATGCCCCTATCCTGCAATAACAAATTGAGTTGGTATAGGCATTTTGGACGCAGCTATTGAAATAGCGGCCCTAGCTACAGTTTCTGATACTCCGCTCATTTCATAAAGTATTCGACCCGGTTTAACAACGGATACCCAATATTCGGGAGATCCCTTTCCTGAACCCATACGTGTCTCTGTGGGTCTTACTGTAACTGGTTTGTCGGGAAATATACGTATCCATATTTTTCCACCACGACGCGCATATCGTGTCATTGCTCTTCGCCCTGCTTCTATTTGTCTAGCTGTGATCCAAGCGGGTTCAAGTGCCTGAAGAGCATATCGACCAAAACTAATATGATTACCTCGACAAGATATCCCCCGCATTCTTCCTCTATGTTGTTTACGAAATCTGGTTCTTTTGGGGTTATAGTTGATGGTCGTTTCTTGATTCCATCTCTACTGCAGAACTGGACATGAGAGTTTCTTCTCATCCGGCTCCTCGCGAATGAAATGATTCAATAATATTAGATACTTCTAATAAATAATGCACTAAACTAAGTAATGTTTTTTTTTTAATATTTAATTTGTTGAACTGTATATACAATACAATCAAGATACAAAGCTAGACATATATATTTATTTGTAAATATAGATAATGCTTTTTTTATTTATATTATAACGAATCATTCTTGTTTTTATATCCCTATTGAACTACGCCAAACACAATATTGTAATCCAATAAACAAGGATTTCGCGAGCGAATATTGACTCTTTTCTGCTTCATTCGTAACTTCAATCCAGTCCATGACTTCTCAAAATAAATCAATTTGTTTTTGGTTCGTTCCGCTATCCCACTCAATGAATCATTAGCATTCGTTTTCAATAGAATCTATGCAGTCACAGGTTCCACCGTTCCTATAGCTTCTCCATTAATGGTTAGGTCTGAACTCTGCAACGGAGCTCTCAACAAAATTCGGTCCCGGGTCAACCTTCTCAGTTTCTATTAACTCCAGGCTCTTTATTATTTTATACTTAATTTTTTTGTATACTAATATTTTATTTTATATTATTTTATATTCAGTATTGATGCTTTATCACATTGCCTTTATATGAGATAATTCATAGACCATACATATTCGAATCATATATCATTGGTATTTTTGTTCTCTCTTTCTATCATCCTTCCATTTACCCACATCCCTTACTTTTGCTTCACAACCCATAATCAGATTTCTTTTTTATGGGATAAATTTCAGTTGCTACAACTATATGATTGATCCAGTCATATAGTGACTCTTTTGGGGGATCTCGACAATACGAAGAAATAAGTTGGTTATTTATATGGTTATTAAGTTCATAGTAGAGTTCAGTCTATATTTTTTAGAAATCCTAACTCTAAACTTACTTTTTTTAAGTTAAAGAAAAAATGAACGAGTCACACACTAAGCATAGCAATTCTAACAAAAAATGGTCAATCGAATTTTTATTCAACCCTATAGAATTAGAATTGCTCTTTTTTTTTAATAGAAAAAGAATCAAACAGTTTGTAATTTTGAGTTCTATCACTATAGATTAGCCAGAATAGTACAACAAATAAAGGTCCATTATTCCTAGTCTACAAATATCCAAATTTTTATGCCTAATACTCCATAGATAGTTCGAATTGTATAGGAACAATGATCGATTTTAGCGCGAATTGTTTGTAGGGGAACTCTGCCTTCTCTGAT